AATAAATATAATAAACGCAAATTTTTTTTAATAATTTCGGGTCCTTCTTTATCTTTACCCCATAGAGACATTGAATAGAACGAACTGCTTTTTTTGCCACTGTAAGTTTGAAAATAAACGTTTAAATGTCCTTCAAAAGCAAGTAAATAAATCCGAAACATATAAAATGCAGTTAATCCTGCTGTGGACCAAGCTATTATTGCAAAAATAGGTGAATACAACCAACTATCATTAAGAATTTCATCTTTGGACCAAAAACAAGCAAGGGGTGGAATACCAGAAAGAGAAAGTGTACCCAATAAAAAAGCAGTTTTTGTAATTGGTACATGTTTTCTTAAACCGCCCATAAGAACCATATTCTGACTTTTATCTGGAGAATATCCAACAATAGCTTCCATCGCATGAATAATTGATCCAGATCCTAAGAACAACAATGCCTTCGAATAAGCATGAGTAATCAAATGAAATAAAGCAGCTCGATAAGACCCCATACCTAGAGCTAACATCATATAACCCAATTGAGACATTGTAGAATAAGCTAAGCTTTTCTTAATATCTTTTTGAGCAAGAGCTAAAGTGGCTCCTAAAAATAATGTTATTATACCTATCAAAGCTATTAGATTTAGAATGTAAGGTATAACTATGAAAAGAGGAAGAAGCCGAGCTACAAGAAAAATTCCTGCTGCTACCATAGTAGCGGCATGTATAAGAGCCGAAATGGGGGTAGGCCCTTCCATGGCATCAGGTAACCATACATGAAGGGGAAATTGGGCGGATTTAGCAACAGCGCCGGTAAATAATAGGGAGGCGCATAAAGTAACAAATAAAAAATTAACTTCATTATTATAAACCAAGTTATTGAATATTTCAAACAAATCCCGAAATTCGAAAGTACCTGTTATCCAATAAAAACCCAAAATTCCTAATAATAAACCAAAATCCCCGACACGATTAGTTACAAACGCTTTTTGACAAGCATTCGCGGCACTGGGTCGTGTGAACCAAAAACCTATTAATAGATAAGAACACACTCCAACTAATTCCCAAAAAATATAAATTTGTATCAAATTAGAACTAGTAACTAATCCCAACATTGAAGTATTGGAAAAACTCATATAAGCAAAAAATCTCAAATATCCCCGATCATGAGACATATAATTGTCACTATAAATAAGAACCATAATTCCAACAGTAGTGATTAATATCGACATAATAGAAGTAAGTGGATCAACCAAGCAGCCAAATTCTAAAGAAAAATCATTATTGATGGTCCAAGACCATACATATTGATAGACAGAATTATTATTTATTTGCTGAATAGAAAAAAGGGCTGAAAAAACCATAACTATACTTAATAATAAAACACTAGGAAAAGCCCACATACGGCGAAGATTTTTTGTTGCCGTTGGAAAAAGTAGAAGTCCTGTTCCAATTAAGATAGGAACTGGAAGTGGAATGAAAGGTATAATCCATGAATATTGATATGTATATTCCATAAAAAAAAAAAAAAAAAAATTTATCTTAATTAATTGTTTCTGAGTCACCGGTTCTTATTTCTTTTCTTTTGAAAGGGGTCGGTTAATAAAAAAAAATTAAGATATATAAAATAAAACTTAAATAGAATTTTCTAGCCTTAATTATTCTGAATCTTTCCAAACTACTTCAAATATTTAAAATCAAGAGGTTATAATTGGTCAAATGATATAAATAAGTCACTAGTGAAAAATAAATACGTATTTAATTTTATTAATACTGAATTGTTAATATTAAATTCAAATTTTTAAATAAAATTTTATGAAGATAAAAAATGAAAATTAGAATTTTCATTTTAATTATTACGTATTACAATAATTTTTTTATATCTATAGAACAAGGATAAATAATTATACCAAAAACAGTATTTGATATGAATCATAAAGCCCATAACTAAAACTATTTATTGTAATTCGGTTATTTAGAATCATTAACCAATTTGTTTTGTAACTAATTCTTTGTCTTCCATTACAATAAAAGCTATTTGTAGGAAATGCTATGATATCCAACACTTTAATTTTACGGAAAAAAAAAAGGGGGCAAATAAAATGCCTTTAAATTATGTATTTTGTATCCTTTAACAGATTAACTACTAGTCTCATTTGATAATTCAAATTTTGTGGACTCTTTCTTCGAGCTTGAACAATTAAATTAATATTAAATTAATTAATATAATAGAAAAAATTATTAAAGTTTTTTTATTTTTTAATTAAGCGGGAGAAGGGTTGGTTTATTAAACTTTTAGATTTTTTTATTACATGTATAAATGGAACACGACGAAAATAGAAAGAAAACGAAACGGACAATCTTTCTTTTTTTTTTTGTATTATTTTTTTTTTATTTTATCAACTTCAATCTATTTGGCATAGTGTACCTTATCATTCTTATTAATATTTTATGTGATTTTTAACCCCCCCTTTTTTTTTTTGAGTCTAATTTAGAGAAAAAATAGATAGAGAATAGTAAAGAACAATTGATTTTGAACAATAGATGTCTTTCACATCCAACCGAAAAACCTATTATAACTTTTTAATGGCAGTTCCAAAAAAGCGCACCTCTATTTCAAAAAAACGTATTCGTAAAAATATTTGGAAAAGGAAGGGATATAGGGCAGCATTGAAAGCTTTTTCGTTAGCGAAATCTCTTTCTACCGGGAGTTCAAAAAGTTTTTTTTGTGTAACAAATAAATAATCTGAATCGTTCTAATAACTAATAAAGTGATATAATTTTGTTTATAGTTTATTTATAAGATTTATAAGTTATAAAAATGATAAATAATATTTATCAATTATAATTAATATTAACATCATAATAGTATAGTAAAAGAATAAATATTAATATATAAGATAAATTACAATATAAACAATATACATTAAAAAAAAAATAAATAAAAAAGAATTAGTCTCATAATGTTTTAATTTAAAACGAATATAAAATTGAATTTGTTTTACTTTAATTTGAAGCCAAATGTTTCTTTCGTTTCTGATATAGATAAGAATTCTGTTGTCTACTGAATTCTAAAAATGAATGGTACTTTTTTGTTTGAAAAAAGGGTAAACGCAAGCGCAAGGTTTCGCCTTTCATTTTAGTATGTTTTATCATTTTCCGGATGGGGATTAACACTTTCCCCATCGCCCTTACTCAATCTCAATAATAAAAAGAATTTTTTTTTAGTTATATTTTTGATTTTATATTATAAAGAAGAGGTCGTTGAAACTAATTGATTAAGTTTAAAATGTTTTTTATAATCTTTTAAACCATTATTTTGGGTTTTAGAAATTATTATCACTATATAAATTCCTTAAACCCAATTAAATTAATAAAAGCCCCGTTTACATTTTTAGGTAGTTATATGATTTAGGTAGTTATATGACGAATGCGCCAATTTTGAGTGATCTATTTTAGATCCTATGTTTCGATTGGAAGATCGATCAAGATATAATATATATATTAATTAAAAAATTTAGAAAATATTTTGAAGTACGGTACAATTTCTATACGAAATTTTTTTATATGATTGATACGACCATCCCAAATACCTAACTTAATGGGTTTGCTAAATCTTAACGCAAATTCTCTACACAACAAAAAATCCTAACGCAACCTAACTATGCAAATATTTACATAAATCTTTTGAGTGTATCGCTGAAATTGTGTTATATAAAAATTCTATTTTTTTATTAATCGATAAAATGAATTTTTTATTTTAGATTAATAAAATAAATGATAAAAGAAATTAATCATTAAAAAATGCAAACGAGGCAGAACATTTTTTTTACTTATATCCAGGGATTGAAGTAAAAATTATCTAGTTACAACTGTTACATTTTAGTTTTAGGAGAGCATAAAGTAATAGCCTACGAAAAAATACATTGTTAGTTCAGTTAAATAAAATTGACATCCTAAAATACTAAATAACTAAATAAAAAGATAATAATAAGAAAAATCAATATTATTAACGTTAACGAAAACGTTTTAATCCCTAATTTTTAAACAAGTTTTTATTCATCAATTTGAATGGTTTCCTAAAAAAAAATATTGGATTGAATTAACTCCTTCAAGCTCGACGATTGAATAAAAATAGGTTATTATGATTTCGAATAAGCCGCTATGGTGAAATCGGTAGACACGCTGCTCTTAGGAAGCAGTGCTAGAGCATCTCGGTTCGAGTCCGAGTGGCGGCATGGCATCTTCTAAAAGAGTAAGTCCTATAATGAATTCAATTCCCGATTTCAATTCCTATAATTGAGGGACGCCCTTATTAATTTAATAATTTTTATGATATTTTCAACTTTAGAGCATATATTAACTCATATATCCTTTTCGATCGTTTCAATTGTAATTACAATTCATTTGATAATTTTATTAGTCGATGAAATCGTAGGACTAGATGATTCGTCAGAAAAGGGGATGATAGCTACTTTTTTCTGCATAACAGGATTATTAGTTACTCGTTGGATGTATTTGAGGCATTTACCATTAAGTGATTTATATGAATCATTAATTTTTCTTTCGTGGAGTTTTTCCATTATTCATATTATTCCGTATTTTAAAAAACATAAAAACCATTTAAGCGCAATAACCGCGCCAAGTGCTATTTTTACTCAAGGTTTTGCTACTTCGGGTCTTTTAACTGAAATGCATCAATCCGCGATATTAGTACCCGCTCTCCAATCCCATTGGTTAATGATGCACGTAAGTATGATGGTATTGAGCTATGCAGCTCTTTTGTGTGGATCATTATTATCACTAGCTCTTCTAGTCATTACATTTCGAAAATTCATAAGGATTTTTAGTAAAAGCAATAATTTAGAAAATGAGTCAGTTTACTTTAGTGAGATTCAATACGTGAACGAAAGAAACAATGTCTTACGAAACACTTCTTTTATTTCGTCTCAAAATTATTACAGGTATCAATTGATTCAACAATTGGATCGTTGGAGTTATCGTATTATTAGTCTAGGGTTTATCCTTTTAACCGTAGGTATTCTTTCGGGAGCAGTATGGGCTAATGAAGCATGGGGATCATATTGGAATTGGGATCCAAAGGAGACTTGGGCATTTATTACTTGGACCATATTCGCTATTTATTTACATATTAGAACAAATAAAAATTTTGAAAGTGTAAATTCTGCAATTGTGGCTTCAATGGGCTTTCTTATAATTTGGATATGCTATTTTGGGGTTAATCTATTAGGAATAGGGTTGCATAGTTATGGTTCATTTACATTAACATCTAATTGAATAAAAGACTTGACGAATATAAACATAGGACGGCATACAGGTATATATACGAAAACTTCATGTAAACAATCAAGAACCATTTGAATCATTTCCATTACTTGATTCAAATGGTTCTCACAAATTCAAAAGATATCTAGTTATAATAGAATTCCAATTTTTTTATTTTACTTAAAAGAAAAGAATATAAAAGACTCATTTTTTTATTGTACAATCAACCATTTTTAAAATCATGGGATTTCAGTTTCATTTTTTGGTTTACTCACAAAAACTATCGAAAAAAATAATTGGATATAATAGCTTCGACCTTGTCAACTGATAATGATAAAACGAAATCGGGATAAACACCAATACCTATTACAGGTAAAAGGATAGAGATCGAAACAAATAATTCTCGCGGTCCAGAATCAAAAAAATAAGAGTTTGGGGCATTAAAAAGCTTGTATCCATAGAACATCTGGCGTAACATAGATAATGAATAAATAGGAGTTAATATCATTCCAATTGCCATTACAAAAGTAATTAATATTTTTGTCATTAAAAGATATTTTTGACTAGTAAGTATTCCAAAAAAAACTAACAATTCGGCAACAAAACCGCTCATGCCCGGTAATGCAAGAGAAGCCATTGATAAGATACTGAAAGTCGTGAATATTTTTGGAATTGCGATAGCCATTCCGCCCATTTCGTCGAGATAAACAAGACGTATTCTATCATAACTCGTTCCGGCCAAGAAAAAAAGCGCAGCGCCAATAAATCCGTGAGAGATTATTTGTAAAATGGCTCCGTTGAGTCCTGTATCGCTTATAGAACCAATTCCTATAATTATGAAACCCATATGAGATACAGAAGAGTAGGCTATTCTTTTTTTTAAATTACGCTGACCGAGAGATGTTGAAGCTGCATAGATTATTTGAATTGTGCCTACTATAATCAACCAGGGAGAGAATATAGAATGGGCGTGGGGTAATAATTCCATATTGATCCGAACCAATCCATACGCTCCCATTTTTAATAAGATTCCGGCTAAAAGCATACAAGTACTGTAATGTGCCTCTCCATGGGTGTCTGGTAACCATGTATGTAAGGGTATGATCGGTGATTTGACAGCAAAAGCAATAAGAAATCCAATATAGAATATTATTTCCAGTGCTACAGGATACGATTGATTAGCTGATGTTTCAAAATTTAATGTTGGTTCATTGGAACCATATAAACCAATACCCAAAACTCCCATTAATAAAAAAACGGAACTTCCTGCAGTGTACAAAATAAATTTTGTAGCTGAATACAAACGTTTCTTTCCCCCCCACATGGATAGAAGTAGATAAACTGGAATTAATTCTAACTCCCACATGATGAAAAAAAGTAAAAGGTCTCGAGAAGAAAATGGTCCTATTTGACCGCTATACATTGCTAACATCAGAAAATGGAATAGTCGGGAATCTCGAGTAATCGGCCGAGCCGCTAAAGTAGCTAAAGTTGTGATAAATCCTGTCAGTAAAATGGGTCCTATAGAAATTCCATCTATTCCCAATCTCCAGTAAAAATCAAAAAAATCGATCCATTTATAATCCTCTGTCAGTTGCATTAATGGATCATCCAATTGGAAACGATAACCGAATGCATAGGTTGTTAGAAGGAGTTCTATTATGCATATACCTATAGTATACCACCGAATTATCTTATTTCCTCTATGAGGGAGAAAGAAAATTAAGGAACCCGCGAATATTGGCAAAACTACAACTAGCGTTAACCAAGGAAAATTATTCATGGTAAAAACAAGATAAACTTGGACCAGAAAAACCCGTGCTCAAAATAAATAGTTTTTGAGCGCGGGTTTTTGTCGGTAAAGGTAAAAAAATCAAATGTATTCAAGTAGGGTTTTCTGGAACGTATTAATAAGCCAGACCCATACTTCGAGTTGTTTCATGCCATAAATAAACTCGAACACTCAAGAAATCTGTCGGACAGGCGGATTCACATCTCTTACAACCGACACAGTCCTCTGTTCTTGGAGCAGAAGCAATTTGCTTAGCTTTACACCCGTCCCAAGGTATCATTTCTAATACATCCGTTGGGCAGGCGCGCACGCATTGAGTACACCCTATACACGTATCATAAATCTTTACTGAATGTGACATTTGGATCTATAAATTTTTGAATGTCAGAAAGTTTCGATCTAGTAAACTTGTAAATGAATCATATATTTAGACACCAGATGAATCAATAATTTATCATAATTTTTCTAATCAATCTACTTCTGGATTGACTCATGCGATAGAGCCAAGATACTTTAATTTCTTACATTTTTGAAAACATGTATTATTACGGAATGTATGGTCATGGTAATTCTAATTTATGAATATTAGAATTTATATGATTAATACTACTTATTCAACAAATTCGATTGATTGATACGAGTTGATTTTCTGTTACGATAAATTGATGAAACAATAGCCGGGCCAATAGCTGCTTCAGCGGCTGCAATAGCTATAACAAAAATTGAGAAAATATTTCCTTTTAATTGGCGACTATCAAAAAAATCAGAAAATGTTACGAAATTCATATTAACCGCATTCAGTATAAGTTCAAGACACATAAGGGCTCTAACCATATTCCGGCTCGTGATCAATCCATAGATACCGATAGAAAATAAGTAGGCACTCAAAACAAGTACATGTTCGAGCATCATTGACCAACTCCTTATCAATTTCGATTCATTTCAATATGAACTGAACAACAATTCAACAGATTCAATTGACTAGAATAAAAAAAAGTACGGAACAAAGGCAGATTTTCTATTGTTAATAGAATAGATTGAATAATTTCTATTTTAGACATAAACAATCTTTAATTAAAGGGAAATAAATGTAATGTAATAAAACCGAACAGAGTTTAACGTGCATTGCTAATTCTATAAATTTTTTACTGTCGCGCCACGGCAATTGCACCTATCAAAGCGGCTAAAAGAATTATCGAAACGAATTCAAATGGAAGAAAAAAATCTGTTGATAAATGAATTCCAATTTGTTGACTATTACTTATCAAATCTTGCTCTATAATCTGGTTTGATCTTGTAGTCCAAATAATTCCGTACCATGACGTATCCGTAATAATAATCATGAGTAAAACAAAAATACTTGTACAAACTGGCAAAGTAACCACATCCCCAATGGTCCAAAGATTCAAATCTTTGTAATATTCTGAACCATTCATGAACATCACAGCAAATACGATTAAAACATTTATAGCTCCCACGTAAATAAGGAGTTGTGCAGCAGCTACAAAATAAGAGTTTAATAGAATATAGAATAAGGATATACAAACAAGAACCAGTCCCAATGAAAAGGCAGAATAAATGGGGTTGGTAAATAATACCACCCCCATACCTCCTAGTATAAGAACCGATCCCAGAAAGACTAAAAGAAAATCATGTATTGGTCCGGGCAAATCCATTATATGTAAAATAAGAGATAAATAAATAGAAATGTTTTTCATGACCTTATTGAGACCCGACCATAAATTTTTTTTTTATGATTTTTGAGCAATTCCTAATTTAATCCTAAGTAAATAAATACTAAGGGATATGAATAAATGTGAGTACTATTATTGGACTAATTTCATTCTTTATCTGAAAGAGTCGTTCTAATTCTAAACGATATATTTTAAAACAATTATGGATATATTAATTAATGGATTTTCAATCCAAATTAAGACGCGTTTCTTACCAACCAATCAATAGTTGGTATTTGTAGTTATTGACCAAACAACACGAAAGAAACCTAAATTCCTTCTATATTAGTTATTAGTAAAGTAATTCTAAATTATTCGTTAATAAGAGATTTACTTATTTATTTGAGGCGAATTCAAAATTGTTCGAATTGTATAATCGTCAATTACTGACATTGGTAAACGACCCAAAGCAATTTGATTATAATTCAATTCGTGACGATCATAAGTAGAAAGTTCATATTCTTCAGTCATTGATAAACAATTCGTTGGACAATACTCAACGCAATTACCACAAAATATACAGACTCCGAAATCAATACTGTAATTAAGCAGCCGTTTCTTGCGAATATCAGTTTCCAATTTCCAATCAACAACGGGTAGATCTATAGGACATACACGAACGCATACTTCACAAGCAATACATTTATCAAATTCAAAATGGATTCGACCGCGGAAACGCTCCGCGGTGATTGATTTTTCATAAGGATATTGAATAGTTACGGGTAAACGATTTGCGTGGGATAAAGTAATCATGAAACTTTGACCAATGTACCTTGCAGCTCGTACTGTTTGTTGACCATAATTCATGAACCCAGTTACCATAGAGAACATATCGTTAATATATATATGAATAGTTTTATGTTTGTTTATTTCTCTTGTTTGAGACACATTGTGAATATAGAATGTTACTTTACAGTGAAAAGAGTTGGAAAGAAGTTGTTAATAATAGATTACCGAGAGAAATAGGTAAAAGAAATTTCCATCCAAGATTCAATAGTTGGTCCATTCTTAGCCTCGGTAAAGTCCATCTTGTTGTGATAGGAATGAACAAGAACAAATAAGTTTTAGCTAATGTAATAAAGATACCAATTATCGCTCCAAAAACTCCACATGTTTTATTTATTTCAAAAAGCTCAGAAACATATATGTCCGGAATAGATATATTCCAACCTCCCAAGTAAAGAACTGTTACAAATAATGAAGAAACCAATAGGTTTAGATAGGAAGCAACATAAAATAACCCAAATTTTATACCCGAGTATTCGGTTTGATAACCTGCTACTAACTCTTCTTCTGCTTCTGGTAAATCAAAAGGTAATCTCTCACATTCTGCTAGGGAAGAAATAATAAAAATGATAAACCCTATAGGCTGACGCCACAAATTCCATCCCCAAAAACCATATTTTGATTGCGCCTCAACAATATCAATTGTACTTGAACTGTTAGATAATTATAGTCGGTGATACCATCACTGTTACCATCGCTATTACAGAACCGTACATGAGATTTTCACCTCATACGGCTCCTTGAAGGCCAGAAATAAATATAGGGACCGCATCAGTATTCTTTTTTGAATCTTGATATGTTTGTAGGATGGATAACTATCGGCCGGTCCCAAATTAGACCAATTGAATTCTGTCTGTTATAATTATTTTAATTCAAAATTAAATAAAAAAAGTACTTCTGAATTGATCTCATCCTTTCTTTAATTTAATAATTTCAATAATAATTTCAATTCTTCTTTGTTCAGTAATAACTTAACTGTTCAATAAAATACTTCTTGTAAAAATATCAATAACCCGTTGGTTTCACGTACGAAAAAAAAATTCTATATTAATTAATGAATTATGACACAAATTATATATCTATTAATATGTATATGGGAAAGAATAAAAGTAACAAAGAATAAATAAAGTATATCTTTTTTTTTTTTTTTTTTTTCGTTCCTATTCTTCTTTCTATTTCTGAGAAAAAGAGGGCTTTCAAAATAAAGTAAAGGATTATTTCGTTTCGAATAGTTATTTATTAAATCGGTGGATAGGAGTATACTCTGGATTGGAATCGTGTCATGGGGAGTACTGCCTGATCATTTCTACCAACTTAAAGCCCCAATTAGTATTCTTTGTTTGTATATTATGTAAAAATGTCCTTTTGGAGAATTTACATAATCTCCATTACTAATCCTTTACATATGTTCGTGTTTCTAACCATCCACTCGTTTTTGCTCAATCCCCCGTTATGCTAATACATAAAAATGATAGTGAAAACTCAATACGGTTGATCTTTTGAACCCGCTTCAAGTCAGGATGACTAATCAACCAATCTTGGGGGAAACGGTCTCTTCTGTTTATGTTTATTTCCGCTTAACTCTCTAACTCTTATACATAGAAAATGAGAATCAATCTTTTTACTGCGAATTTATATATAAGCTGTTTTCTTTCACTCATATAACTATTTGATTTAGTTCATCAACCCGAATAATGAATAAAAAAAAAATTAAGATATCTACTCAATCCATTCCAACCCTTTCCTTGAAAGGAAGGAATAGAGAAAAGTTTCTGTCTATGTATCAACGAATCGCACGTAGAGATATTGATAACACACATAAAGTTAATGGTATTTCATAACTAATCGATTGAGCAGCAGCTCGTAGACCGCCTAAAAAGGAATATTTATTATTTGACCCGTATCCCGACATAAGAAGTCCAATTGGAGCAATACTGGAAATGGCAATCCATAAAAAAACACCGATATTGAGATCCGCTAAAACAAGGTGATATCCAAAAGGAACTACTGAATAGCTTACTAAAATTGATATGACTGCTATGGATGGCCCGATACTGAATAAACGAGTATCCCCCCTAGATGGAAAAAGATTTTCTTTGAAAAGTAGTTTTGTCCCATCTGCTAGAGCTTGAAGAACTCCCAAAGGGCCGGCGTATTCAGGTCCAATACGTTGTTGTATCCCTGCCGATATTTCTCTTTCTAACCATACAATTACCAGTACGCCTATTGTGATTCCCACTACAAGAGTCAAAATAGGAACAAGAACCCATAGAATTCCATAAACCTCTTTAAAAAATTCTAATCTAGAAAAAGAATCGATATCTTGTACTTCCGGTGTATCAATTATCATTTCAACGATCAACTTCTCCCATAATGATATCTATACTACCTAGTATCGTCATAATATCAGCCAATTTCATTCTTTTAACTAACCGCGGAAGAATTTGCAAATTGATAAAACCCGGCGGGCGGATTTTCCATCTCCAAGGAAAACCACTCTGATCCCCTATGAGAAAAATTCCCAATTCTCCCTTTGGGGCTTCTACTCTCACATAAAGTTCTTGTTTCGGCAATTCAAATGTAGGAGACGGCTTTTTACTAATAAATCGATATTCAAAATCATTCCATTCCGGATTCCTTTCTCTATCAAAGTATCGTATTTCTAAATTCTCATAGGGTCCCCCTGGAATTCCTTCCAGGGCCTGTTGAATAATTTTTACGGATTCTATCATTTCACCAATTCGGACTAGATAACGAGCCAATGAATCTCCTTCTTTTTGCCACTGTACTTCCCAATCAAATTCGTCGTAACATTCATAATGATCAACTTTACGAAGATCCCATTGTATTCCGGAAGCTCGCAGCATTGGTCCCGATAAACCCCAATTTATTACTTCCTCTCTACCAATAATGCCTACTCCCTCGACTCGTTCTAAAAAAATAGGATTTCGTGTAATAAGTTTTTGATATTCAGCAACTCTTGTTAAAAAATAATCGCAGAAATCCAAACATTTATCTATCCAGCCATGAGGTAGATCGGCCGCTACTCCTCCGATACGAAAATAATTATGCATCATTCTCATACCGGTGGCAGCTTCGAATAGATCATATACTAATTCTCTTTCTCTGAAAATATAGAAAAAGGGAGTTTGTGCACCAATATCCGCCATAAAAGGACCGAGCCATAACAGATGAGAAGCTATACGACTCAACTCCAACATAATTATTCTGATATAGCTGGCTCTTTTAGGTACTTGAATATTTCCCAACTGTTCCGGTCCGTTTACAGTTATTGCTTCTGTGAACATAGTAGCTAAATAATCCCACCGTGTTACATAAGGCAAATATTGTATAATTGTTCGATTTTCCGCAATTTTTTCCATTCCTCGGTGTAAATAACCCAATATTGGTTCACAGTCAATAACATCTTCACCATCTAGAGTAATGATGAGTCGAAGAACACCATGCATTGATGGGTGGTGGGGGCCCATATTGACTATCATGAGGTCTTTTCTTGTAGCCGGTATATTCATAGGTTTTTCCTCGATTCATTCTTTCATGAATTGCTGAAAACGAAAAAAAGTTCATTAAAATTCAAGATCTAATAAATCAAATAATTCAAAATGCCTTTATAAAAATAAAATTAACGAGTTTTTGACTCCCGAATATCCAACCGATTAATTAATTCTTTATAACATATTCTATTTTTCTTTGACAAATAAGACAGTAATCGTTGGCGTTTTCCCAGAATTTTACGTAAACCTCTCTGAGATAAATAGTCTTTTTTGTGTAATTGTAAATGTGAAGTAAGTCTTCGTATCCTATTGGTGAAACTAACTATTTGAAATTCAACAGATCCTCTGTTTTCGTCTTTTTCTTCTTGTGAAATAACTGAGATGAATGAATTTTTTACCATAAACTGAAATCTTCTCTCCCCCCCTCTTTTTATTTTAAGATATTTTTTATTGATAGATATCTTTATTGATCAGTAATAATAATGCCCCTAATTTTTATTTGGTATATACAAAAATTTGTATTTCGTTATTAATTTCTAATTTTTTTTATTTAATAAAACTTACTCAATCCTATTTTCATTTTAAAATTGGATTTGAAAGGGGATACAAAAGTATGGTTGGTTTCTTCACTCACAAAAGATAAAAGTTTAGACCTAAAATAAGAAAATTTTGTTCATTCTAGATCTAATTGATATGTCATTGAATTAGTATCATGTATCAGAATGGAATGTAAGACAATGTATGCGTGCATCTCTTTGTCGTCATAGACCAGATATGGTATGGGAAATATAGGAAAAATGTACTATTAATGAATTTTCAATCGCGGATACATATGTATCCTTACCATACTGAAACAACTGCCATTATTGGTATTAAACCAATAACGATTCATACAAGCTAAATCTTCTAATCGATAATTGGGCCAAAGAAATAGCTTTAATTTTATAAGTTTTTTTTTATATTTTTTGCTTTTATCCACAACTTGACTGTTTACCTCATTCCCATTACAAAAAGATGCCTTTCTATGTCTATTCTTAGAATTTAAACAAATTAGAATTCGCAATTCTCTACGACGTCTAGGCGATAAAATATTTTCAGGAACAAACAAATCATAATTTTTTTTATATCGATTTCCAGTCATCTTTTGATGTTTTGTAATGACTTCATCAGAATTCTTATCAACATGTTTTTTTTCTCGGTATCTTTGATTTATTTGATGTTTACTTTTATGAACTAATGAAATACCGAGGGTTTGATACATAATAAATTTTCCATCATTTTTTATAGCTAGACGAATTGGTTCAATAATCAAAAATCCCCTTTTAATAAATTCTGTAAGAGTTACATCTTTCTGAATCGTCAAAATATCCAGACTCATTTCGCCCCTTTGAATAGAGGATATAGTAATTTCTCTTGGATTTATCAGTCTAAGCAGGAGACAATATACGTTGATGTTATTGATTATTTTTTTATTTAAAGAATCATCCCATCTCAATTGAAAATACAAATACCTTTTTAGGAAGAAATCAAACTCCGCTTTTGTATTGATCTTGTATTGCTTTTTATTTCTATGTTTTTTCATGTCCGATCCCGTATAATCTTCTTCAACATCTTTTTCTTGGTTTGAAAGAGCTGATTTAAGATCTGCTTGGCCCATGGATTCTTTTTCTCCTTGATTTCGGTTTTCTAATTCAAGAGATTTTTTTTCATTCGACGATATTGATATAAAAGGATCTCTTTTTTTATTTCCAGTGATGCTTTTGTTTTCACTAGCATTTTTTTTTATATTAGAATTAAAAAGTAGTAATTTAATTGGTATAACCCACGGTTTCATTTTATACGTATTATAAAGTCTCACAAATTCTGGCAAGAACCAAAGTTCCAGATTTGATATGGGACGACTTAGTATTTCTTCATTCATTCCCATCCAATCCAAAAGGGGTTTTTGATTGGATAGGTTGATTTTTTGGTCTTGCTGAAGTGTGAGATAAAAAAGACCCTTATTATTGATTTTTTCAATTATTTGATACTTATTAACCCTAGTCTTAGTATATTTATTACTGTTAGTGTCAGTATCAATATTGATCCAGGCCTCAATATCGACCTTCGTTTTAAGACAAAAATAGAGAATTCTCCAATCAAAAAATTTTCTATCCGTATTTTTATCCATATCTCGAATATCATCTTCTACCATATTAAATGATTTTTGTTTATGTGTGTTGTAATTATAAAAAATATCTTGGTTAGTTTTTACTTGTAATGGTGATCCATAAATTGAAGAGTACTTCTTAGTTTCAAAATTTATGGATTTATATGCTAAAAGATCATATCTATATTGTTTTTTAAAATTATCCTTTTGATTCAATAATAAATCCGTTTCCATTTTTGTTTTTTTTTCGTAGTGAATTAATTCATCTTTTTCATATAAATCACACAAATCTTTATATAAATCTTTATTTTGAGCTATACAGTTCAATATATTTCGCCATTTTTGTGGTACTACTCTAGACCATTTAATTTGAGATACATCACATTGATATTCATAATGACTCCTTAACCAATTTGTCCATTGATTCATTCCAGAATTGCGAAGATTCTTAGGTCTTAATTCGGAATGAAATAGTTCTTGTCTTACAACAAAAAAATCCTTTATTTCATTCTTAAGAAAAAGGGGGGTTCCATTATATTGAAATACGGATTTCAATTTCTCTAACTTAATAAGTTGGGTTTGTGATAATTTGTAAAATACATATGCTTGTGAAAAGTAAGATAAGTCAAAAAAAGTCTTTGAATTTTTTTGACTAAGACTAATATTAGTATTAGAAAGTGACTCTTTTATAATCGAAATAAATTTAATTAAACTTTGATTTGTTTTATTAATTCTTTCTTGATTTGCTTCATTACTGTTAATGTTTTTATTAATAATTTTTTTTGGTGATTCAAGAAAAAGTTGTGTATTGATACTAGGAATATTAATCATAGATAGAAAGATATCTATGTATATCTTTTCAATGAAAAATATTATAAAATAATGGGATTTACGGATTAATCGAGCAGTTCTTCTTTTTAATATCTGCCAAATATTTTTTTGTGATTCCAATCTTTTATCATCATAACTTATTTTGTTAGAACTCAAATTTCTATCTGAAGTTATAAATCCCTTTTTCTTGTCTTTTGTAATTTTTTCTATTTGCTTTATGATTGTGTTTATTCTATCAGTCAGATCTTGCATTTTTTTTTCTGTTAATGAATAATTTGTCCAATCCTGAGATCTAATTTGAATGGACGATTCCTGAATCATCCGATTACTGATTATTGAATCTTTTTTAATTTCACTCAATTCATATACTTCTATTTCTCTCAATCCAAATAATATAATTGGGTTTATTTTTGAGAGTTCTTTTATTATTTCTTTTATAAACAGAATGTTTTTAATGATCCATTTTTTTGGTTTTTTTGAGACATTTAGAAACAATTTTGTTTGTTCTTTAAAAATTCCTAGAATTATAAAACATTTCTTTTGCAATTTTTTAATTTTTTTTTTGAGTTCTTTTAAAATCGGTTCAAAAAATGAAAGTTTTTTTCTGGGAGAACCAAAAGGTAGTTCAGCTTCCATTCCAAAAATTGTTAAAAAACAAAAATCATTTTTTTGACCTTGCTTTTTCATTGGATCGTTATAAGGGGCTCGTAACTTAGATCTGTGCCAAGGTTTAAGACGAAAAGGAAATAGGATCTTGATCTGAATGCCGTCTGTTAACCAGTTTTTTGGAAATTCTTTTTCTGATAATTGAACGCCGTTATAGGTACATTTAACATGCATTTCTCTATTCCAATCCTTTAAGTCCTCATACCATTCCGGAAATTGAAATAATAGTATACGGACAATATTTTTAGCTATTATCAATGAAGGTAATATAATATATTTTCTAAGAATTGATTGGGTTACTAATAAAAAACCTCTCATTACTTGAGCAAGTAAAATACTATCCCAGGCTTCCGCTATTTGTATACGCACTTTCTCCTTTCTTTTGTCTTCTTCTTTTTTGTCCTCCTCTTTTTTTTTCGCGCTTTCTTTTGTCTTTTTCTCTGTATAATTCGAAATTGTGAATTCTGTGTTTTTCCACATCCAATTTCTAAAAATTTTTTTCATCCGTTCAGAAATATCAAAAAAAAAAAAAAAAGATTTGTCTATTCGGTCCAAAAAAAGAGGGGAATGCGCATTTGCTTCAAAGAGTTTCCAAGTAACTGTTTTACGTCTTTGAGCACGCATGGAGCCTTTGATTATGTCTCGACGAAAATCCGATTGTTGGGAATAACGTATCAAAGCAACTTCGCCTGTTTGATCAGTATTATTAGTTTCGTTGGTATTAGTATAAGCATCCGTATTTTGTTGGTTATCAGTAAAAATC